ATAATTTATAATTCATTATAATAAGATTAGCAAATTTATAACTATACGCAAATTTATAACTATACCTAGACTCTAATTCATTAGTATGTTATTACTATGTTATAATTTATATAATGATATTAAATTATACAATTTGTTACTTTTTTATTACAAATATCAACAATAATTTTATTCGTACTTCAAATAGGAATACTACCGCCGGAGTTTTTTGATTTATGAAAAAATCAAAGCCCCTTATCGGATTTGAACCGATGACTTACGCCTTACCATGGCGTTACTCTACCACTGAGTTAAAAGGGCTTGTTTGATTCAATTCCTGAATAAAGTCACTAGCCACTATGAGTTTAGTATATATACTTATTATAATATATGTACATATAATACATAGATATATCTTATATGCATAGCGGTTCGTTCAGAAATTAGAAATTTGACTTATCCAGTAAATTATAGGGGAGGATATACTAGTGAATATAGGTAAAATAAAAAGGTTTATTGATATTGGATTTGATAAATAGCAATACAATGAATTGTTTCCAATCCTAATTGACATCATAACGAAATTTATTTGATTGATACATATACCCACTAGTTTAACATAGATCCAACATATTTCATTGAATGATTGATAAAGAAATTTGGCGTAGCCTCTGAACTAAATTATGAACTAAATTATTGGCGGAAAAAAATGCTATAGAATCGTGAAAGATGGAAAGATCCTCCGTATCGAGTCAGACCATTCCATTATATTGACAATTTAAAAAAACTATTCATACTATGAGCATAGTATGATGGCGGTCGTGCAAGTATGGTATGCCCCCATCGTCTAGTGGTTCAGGACATCTCTCTTTCAAGGAGGCAGCGGGGATTCGACTTCCCCTGGGGGTAGGGTACTACGAAAGGAAGTTGATCATGGATTATCAATAAGCCTGGCATTTTTTCTTCTGGGGTCGATGCCCGAGCGGTTAATGGGGACGGACTGTAAATTCGTTGGCAATATGTCTACGCTGGTTCAAATCCAGCTCGGCCCAAAAATTCGCCGATCTACCAGGAAATGGTATCATATAACCCATTTGGTGCTCTCCAGAAATGCCCGATCCCCCAATACGGAAGAGAAATTTTCTTCTCTGGTATATCTATACCACTATTTATTTACTCTATTTTTCCAACAAATTAGGATCTTGATAATGATTTAGATTCATATCAGGATCTGTAAGTATTAAAGTAAAATCTAAAGAAAAGGGGAAATAAAAAAACCTTTTTCATTGAAAAAGTAATTATCCAATTTATTTGGCAATAACAAAAGGATTACTAGTAATCCAGGTTGTTCTCACTAAAGCGCATACCCATATGGGTATCAATATATCACTCACGGCTCTGTTACAACACGCCAATTTTAATCTAAATTCAAAATTGAAAGGGTTAGAATAAAATCATAAAAATATGTATACATAATACTTTATTTTATTATGGTATTTACTTGGGATTGTAGTTCAATTGGTCAGAGCACCGCCCTGTCAAGGCGGAAGCTGCGGGTTCGAGCCCCGTCAGTCCCGACGGATCCAATAAAAAAATATATCAATTCCGCTCTCTATTTTTTGTGAAAGATTTTTGGGGAAAGTTAACTAGAATTTCATTCCCAAGGGCAATCTCTCTTCTTTTTTTCTTTTTTTCACATTTATCATCAATGGGGGAATTTCCATTTCTTTGACTAGTACTGATTCGATTGATGGGAGATAGACATATGTGGATTTGTACAATTATTGGTAGCATCAGATTCCGGATTCCAAGAGATACCATACTGTACTGGGTATGGCTTTTTCGATTACTCCCGATCTGTCGAATACAGTAGAGTACTGTACGTTTCCCGGAAGTACATATATAAATGGAATTTGTACGATATAAAATAACTTTAATGTAGTTATTGTAATAGAATATTTTCAGGGATCCCTTTTTTATTAGGGAGGGGATGCCTTTTTTTATTAAGGGGTTTCCTTGAAAGAACAAACTTTTCAAATTATTAGATAAAAAAATAGTGCATTTGATGGAATATTCGATTTTTTTATAACGAAACTTGTACTCGTCTTTATCATCCTTCTTTTGTTTTCCAAGAAGATTAGATCAGTAAAAAAGGGAGTTTAGAACTTAACTCTTTATTTAGCTTCTATTGTTTGTTGGGATTAGTTTAGAATCAATGGTAAGGGTTCGATGATACTTTATCAGATGGTTGTACAAAGAGGGCGGTAGGTTATAGAAAAGAAAGAATGGAAAAGAATGATAAATAAAAAAAAATAAAGGAAGTCTTGGTTGGATCAGGAATAAAATTTTGAGTTCGGTATGGATAAAAGATCTTCCTATGTTATACTATTCAATTCTTGACGATGAGTTGATTTGATAGTGCAGATATTGTTATTCATGATATTGATCCGATTCGATATCATCGAGATGTAATTCATCCCATTGAATTTACAAGCGAAAGATTTATTATCTCTATGGGATTAACTCCCGAGTTATTGCGAATTAAAGAAAAATGAAACAATGAGATTATGGAAGTAAATATTCTCGCATTTATTGCTACTGCACTGTTTATTCTAGTTCCTACCGCTTTTTTACTTATAATATACGTAAAAACAGTCAGCCAAGGTGATTAATTTGAATTAAACTTGACTTTTTAGTTCTTATCAATAATTGAAGAGAAGAAAGGGATTCAAATTTCGCGTCTTAAATGAAATGGGCAGACTAGAATTAGCCGTATTCTATGAGATACGATAGTATGGTAGAAAGATTCAGATATTTCTTTCTACCATACTATCCATACTATAACTACTATTGTTATTGTAGTGTATAAAGGTGTATTGTAATCCAAGTTAATTTAATAGAGATCAATCTACAATAGTATCGTCATATTCCTATATATCGGTGTATATATATGGATATCAATTACATATTATATATCTAATGTATATAGTGCCCCCCCCCAATTCTATTTCTTTGCTTTATACATCTGTCTTGTATTTAATTTGTGTTGATTTCCATTAATTAGAAATGATCGAAAAGCGACTCGTACGATTCTAATTCCCGGATTGCTGATTATTTTCAATATGAATCCCGATCAAAAGAATCAAAGGCCTCTTCGATGGGTATAATAAAAGAAAATAAAGTAATCTTTTTATTAGCATTCCGACGAAGAAGTCATTGATCGATCAGTTGACAGATGATCCATGGAAACTTCTTCGGATTTCGAAAAAAAGGGGGAAAGGGTTAGTAAACCTCGTCAATTTTTAACGTTTGAACAGTGAGTTCAATAAAACAAACACAACATAAATAAAATTTCCCAAATATTAATATTAAAACAAACAGGAAGTGCGCAATATGTGACTCGCCCAAGACAATATTTTAGTCTGTGTAGTATCTCGTTAGACAACTACTATGTCTGTGTTGTTTCCGATAGAAAATGTGTATCTACGTAATGTAATAACAGAACTATTTTCTCTTTGAATAATAAAAAGGGAAACAAAAAAGTAAAATAAAAAAAGTTCAGCTCTTCCTCACGGTCCATATCTAATTTTGGTAAGAGTCGGTTCATCGAAATAGAAAATTGATCAAGAATTCAGTTGGAATAAATTTACTACCATTTGTATTTCTTTTACTTTGTATTCTTTTTACTTTCGAAATACGAACAAGGAAATAATTTAAATATTTGTTTGATTGAAAGGTATTCTTTTTACTTTCGAAATACGAACAAGGAAATAATTTAAATATTTGTTTGATTGAAAGAGTATTCTTCATATATATTATTCATAAACTACATTACTACACTAAAACCCAAGAAATTTTTGAAATACAGATATTTTTTATTTCTATTTCAATTTAAAAATTGAATTTTAAATTGAAATAGTGTTGAAATAGTTAAATTTCAACTAAAAAAAGCTTTTCGGAACTGAAAGATTTATAAAAAAAATGGATACAGTTTAATTCCTAAACTCAATTAGTAGTATTTCTAGAGTCCACTTCTTCCCCATACTACGAGTGAAAGGGAAAATGTAAAGACTACCATTAAAGCAGCCCAAGCGAGATTTACTATATCCATGTGAATTATGTCCCCTATCTCTATGAAGGAATTATTGAATTATTGTTCACTAATAAATAATAGTGGAATCACTGACGCAGAGTCAAAAAGTAATTCTGACCTAACATCGTTAATGAAACAATCCAATAAATCCAATTATAACTTCTAAGAGGGTCTTATAAGATTTCTAGCTTATAAGATTTCTAGTATAATCAGAAAAGGTTAAGCACAAGCAAAATATGCGGAGACCCCCTTGGAAGTATCAAAGAAATGATACTAATATGTAGAAATAATAAAAATCTATTCTTTCTTTTGTTGCCCTTCATTAAGTTAAGTAAAAACTTATAGAAGAAAAGTAGATCACTACCTAGCCCATACCCTATTTCTTTCCCATTTTGTTTTGATCTAATCCTTACCGTCTCCTTAATTGTCTCTATGAAAACAATCGGAGGACGTCCTATTATGTTCTGTTCTTGACTAGAGGTTAACGAAAAAAGAATAAAAGTATCTAAGTAAAAGCCAATTACCCATTCAATCGAATTAATATTGATTGAATGCCGGAGTACTCAAAGACTTTGATGAATATGTATACTAAAGTATCTTCTGGCCTTTCCGCAACTAAAAATGGAATTCTATTTCCGTCCTGCTATCCAATCTAATTCAAAACCCGGCCCGTAGCCACTCCATTGCTAATGGAAGGACTATCACGATTTATCATATCAGTTTCCTCCGTTTGCTTCCGCTGGAAAAAATTTTCCAAATTATATCAGCAAAACAGAAGAAGGTATGTCGATTTTTTTGGTGATTAGGCGACACCCGGATTTGAACTGGGGAAAAAGGATTTGCAGTCCCCCGCCTTACCGCTCGGCCATGCCGCCAAAACGATACCAAATCCAAATCTCTGAAAAAATTTTCCTTTTGCCTTCTTATT